CAGGTATCACTTTTCACGATACCTAAAAGGTGCAATAGCCATTTTGAACCATTTCCTATACTATAAGAGAATGGTTTCCATTACTTTGAGAAATGGATTCTTATATCAAACTATAGCTATTACATTAAAGAAGAAAAGAAACTAATAAAAGTCGAAGACGCAGAATGGTAGTGAATAGAGAGAAAGATTCTTCTGATTTTCTTGTTCCTGAAAATATTCTATCTATCTCCTAGACGCCGTAGAGAATTGGGAATTTTCATGTCTTTCAATTCTCGTACTCGTAATTGGAAAGTTACGGAAGGAGACCCGTCATTTTGCAATGAAAACAACATATAAAACTCTGGACAATTTCGAAATCAGGCCAAGCGTCTTAATACATATGCAAAAAAATTCATTATTGGCCCACCATTGATTAGAAGATTTCGCTTGTATGAATCGCTATTGGTTTGATACGAATAATGGCAATCGTTTCAGTATGTTAAGGATACAGATGTATCCACAATTCATTTAGAGTTACTTAATAGCCTATTTCTTATACCATATCTCTATCCCGTGAAATTCTCGAGCCGAAAGATGGATGCATATGCTGTGTTTCATTTTGCTAAATGATATAAATTAAATGGTGTATCAATAAATTGGATATAGCAATAAAAAAATCAGCAAAATTCTTTCTAATATTTTAGATAGAGGAAACATTTCTTCTATCTAAAATATTAGAAAGAATTTACTCTTCTATCCAAATCCAATTTGCATTGATAAAATCAATCCAAATTCCAGTAGTAGATGAATAATTGCAAATTTTTGTGTGTACGAGATTAGAATAACTTCAAAATAACTGACATAATTTTTGATTTTTCCTGATCAGAAAAATATATGAAAAAGAAAGGAGGTAGAAAAATTTTGGGATTTATGGTTAAAGAAGAAAAAGAAGAAAACAGGGGTTCTGTTGAATTTCAAGTATTTAGTTTCACCAATAAGATACGGAGACTTGCTTCACATTTGGAATTACACAAAAAAGATTTTTCATCCGAAAGAGGTCTACGAATACTTTTGGGAAAACGTCGACGTTTGCTAGCTTATTTGGCAAAGAAAAATAGAGTACGTTATAAGAAATTAATCAGTCAGTTAAATATTCGGGAGCAGTAATTTAATCGTTCGAATTTTTTTCTTATTTTATTAGTAGTCTTATAGTAGTCTTAGATTTTGCATTTTGATGAGCCTCGTTTTGAGGAATTCATGGAATAATCCATTTTGATGGAATAATGAATTAAGGAAGAAAGGATATGAGTCTACCGCTTACAAGAAAAGATCTCATGATAGTCAATATGGGCCCTCAACACCCATCAATGCATGGTGTTCTTCGACTGATCGTTACTCTCGATGGTGAAGATGTTATTGATTGTGAACCCATATTAGGCTATTTACACAGAGGAATGGAAAAAATCGCGGAAAACCGAACTATTAAAAGACGAGGGAGATAGAGAGATGGTAGAAGGGGATAGGAAAGGGAAAGAGACTTGTAAATTCCTTAAGTTAAGAAAGAAAAAAGAATAAAAATACGGATAGATAACATAAAAAAAAGAATAAATAAGACGAAATTCGCCCTCCTCCGACATATTTAATTTCTTCTCCTATACAAAAACTAACAAGACCCACTCCATTGGTAATTCCATCAATGACACCTTTATCAAAAAATTCCGTTAGTTCGGTTAATCCTCTTATACCGAAGGTAAAGACCCTAGTATAGAAAATATCTATATAACCGCGATTATATGACCAACTGTATATATTTTTTTTTACTTTATAAAAAAAGTCCGAAAAAGGACTTTCCTTGTAAAAGAAATTTTGTAAATCCAAATTCTGAAAAAAAGAATAAGAGGATCCATAGAAGATATATGCGATGAATAAACCGAAGATAGCTAGACTTACAGAAGAAATTGCATTAGTAATAAATTCATATGAATTTATAGAAGAATTAGAACTTTCCTGGGTAAAGTTTATTGAGGGAGTTAACCACTTTGATAATATGGTTAACCCCGCTATTCCATTATCCGTCGCTCCATTATCAAAAGAGATTCCTATGAATCCAATGAACAAAGTAAAAAGCAGTAATATAAGAAGAGGAAATAACATAGTATTTCCCGTTTCATGCGGATAGGCAAAAGTTTTTTTAGCCCCAAAGGACGTACTAAAGCATCCTATCCTATTTGTTGTATTACCTTGCATTTTTGGTATATTTTGTGAAAAAAAAGAAACTCCATTCTTTGTTCTTGATAAAACGAAATCCCTATTCACTCCTTTGGGTATCCTTTTTCCCCACAAGGATATTGAATACAAGGGACCCTCTTTAGTGCTACTATAATTTTGAAAATGAACGCGCAAATACCCATCAAATGTAAGTAAATATATCCGAAACATATAAAAGGCAGTTAATCCTGCAGTAAAGGAGGCTATTATTCCAAAAAAGGGCGAATATAACCAACTATTACTAAGGATCTCATCTTTGGACCAAAAACAAGCAAGAGGCGGAATACCACAAAGAGAAAGAGTACCCCATAAAAAAGTAGATCTTGTAATTGGAATATATTTTCTTAAACCACCCATAAGAACCATATTCTGACTTTTATCTGGTGAATATCCAACAAGAGGTTCCATTGAATGAATAATTGATCCGGATCCCAAGAACAATAAAGCTTTTGAATAAGCATGAGTGATCAAATGAAATAAAGCAGCTTGATAAGAACCTATACCTAGAGCTAACATCATATAACCCAATTGAGACATTGTAGAATAAGCTAAGCTTCTTTTAATATCTCTCTGAGCAAGAGCTAAAGTAGCTCCTAAGAAGAGTGTTATTGTACCTACTAAAGAAATTAAACTCATTATCAAAGGTAGAGATATAAAAAGAGGGAGAAGTCGAGCTAGAAGAAAAATACCTGCAGCAACCATAGTTGCTGCGTGTATAAGAGCTGAAATGGGAGTGGGTCCTTCCATAGCATCGGGTAACCATACGTGAAGAGGGAATTGTGCGGATTTCGCAACTGCACCAAGGAATAATAAAAAAGCACACAAAGTAGTAAGTAAAGAATTAATTCCATTATTAGGAATCCAGTTATTAGCTATTTTGAACAAATCCCTAAACTCTAAACTACCCGTTATCCAAAAAAAACCTAAAATTCCTAATAATAGACCAAAATCCCCTACACGATTAGTTACAAAAGCTTTTTGACAAGCACTCGCTGCGATTGGTCGTGTAAACCAAAAGCCTATCAATAAATAGGAACACATTCCTACGAGTTCCCAAAAAAAATAAATTTGTATCAAATTAGAGCTAGTAACCAATCCTAGCATGGAAGTATTGAAAAAACTTATATAAACAAAAAATCTCAAATACCCTTCATCGTGAGACATATAACCGTCACTATAAATAAGAACCAGGATTCCTACAGTAGTAATTAGTATTAACATAATAGAAGTAAGCGGGTCAATCAAGTATCCAAATTCTAAAGAAAAATCATTATTGACGGTCCAAGACCATAGATATTGATAGATAGAACTTCCATTTATTTGTTGAATAGACAGTTGAACTGAGAATACCATAGCTATACTTAAGAGTAAAACACTAGGAAAAGCCCATATGCGACGAAGATTTTTTGTTGCTGTCGGAATAAAAAAAAGGCCAAATCCCATTGACATAATAACTGGAAGTGGGAGAAGAGGGATTACCCATGCATATTTATATATATGTTCCATAAGAAAAGAAGTTGAAATTTTTACTTTAAATTTTTCTATAAAATAAAATTGTTTCCGATTCACCAAACCAATTCTTATCTCTTTCTGAAGGAATAAATAAAAAGAATAAGAAAAAATACTGGAATTCTTAATTTTTTCAAAAATTTATTTCATTGAGATAATCAAAAATTAAAAATGGGTTTAATTGGTTAAATTCAAAAAGGTAATCAAATAACTTCGTTACCTAATTATTACCTAAATAAGGATATTTAGTAAAATAAAAAAAAAGGTTGAATCTTTTTACTTTTCATTTTTAGATTTCTTTAAAACAAAGATGAAGCAGCTCTCTTGTTTCGTAACTGATTGATTGAATTCCAAATTAACTATTTGGATTTTCCCTTCTTTTTATCCACCCATCTTATATAGGGGATAGGCTTCCATACCGTATATCTATATATGGAGTATACTTGATATATAAATATCTATAAATAGATTTAAAGGGGAAACCTTATCTATATATTCTATATTATTAAAACAAAGTATAAAATATATACGGAAAAAAATTCAGAATGTCAGTATCTTTCAGTATCTAAGTATAAATACTAAGAAAAAGAAGAAAGAAGGATTGATTTGCCACAATAGATGTCTTTCACATACAACTAGAAAAAAATAATTTCCCCTTTTTGAATGGCTGTTCCAAAAAAACGTATTTCATTGTCAAAAAAGCGTATTCGTAAAAATATTTGGAAAAAAAAAACTTATTTTTCCATAGTACACTCTTATTCTTTAGCAAAATCAAGATCATTTTCCAGCGGGAATGAACATCCAAAACCAAAGGGTTTTTCGGGGCAACAACAAACAAATAATAAGTAATAAGGTTTTGGAATAATCTGAATTGACCTATCAAAAAATTATTCCAATTACTTAAATATGAATAATTTGGATTAATTAATTAATGTACTTTTATGTGTTGAATTACTCGGTACAATATTGTTAGAAGAAACCCCTCTGATATATAGAATAAAAGTTTTGGTATACTGTGTGCTAAGTATTCTTTTCCTATTAATGATCCATGAGTTTTTCATAATAGAATTCTCATAATAAAATATGAGAATTCTATTATGAAAAGTGGAGTATTCTTGCAATAGGACTTACCACTTCCATTTTCTCCAAAATCATTGGTTTAATGTTAGTAAAGGAAATCCTATTAATATTAATAGGAGCATAAAGACTTTGATTCTATAATTTTTTCCTTTTATTGAAAGAATTTTTAAAATTTAAGGGAGAAACTAATTAGAAAAAAAGGAGTTCCAACTCTTTCAAGCAGTCTTTCTATTAGGCCCAGCAAGAGTTTATTGTAAAAAAAATCGCAACGATACTACCAAACGAAGTCTATTTTAATGAAGACTCTAATGTTCCTAAATTTTATAGACTTTCCCACCAATCTCGACGACTCGCGAGATAATAGCTATTATTCTTTTAAGTTACCCATTATTTGAAGTTAGCCGCCATGGTGAAATTGGTAGACACGCTGCTCTTAGGAAGCAGTGCTCAAGCATCTCGGTTCGAATCCGAGTGGCGGCATTCTCGAAAAAGAATACAATAGATTAGAAAATGGATTCAATTCGAAATTTACAATTTTGTAATGGGACCTTCCCCTTATGCTATTTGCAACTTTAGAACATATACTAACTCATATCTCTTTCTCAACCATTTCTATTGTGATTACGATTCATTTGATAACCTTATTAGTTCGTGAACTTGGGGGATTACGTGATTCGTCAGAAAAAGGAATGATAGTTACTTTTTTCTCTATAACAGGATTCCTAGTTTCTCGTTGGGCTTCTTCGGGACATTTTCCATTAAGTAATTTATATGAGTCATTGATCTTCCTTTCATGGTCTCTGTATATTCTTCATACCATTCCTAAGATACAGAACTCTAAAAATGATTTAAGTACAATAACTACGCCAAGTACTATTTTAACGCAAGGCTTTGCCACATCGGGTCTTTTAACTGAAATGCATCAATCCACAATACTAGTACCTGCTCTACAATCTCAGTGGTTAATGATGCATGTCAGTATGATGTTACTAAGCTATGCAACTCTTTTGTGCGGATCCTTATTATCTGCCGCTATTCTAATCATTAGATTTCGAAAGAATTTCTATTTCTTTTCTAAAAAGAAAAAAAAAGTTTTAAATAAAACATTTTTCTTTAGTGATTTTTATGCAAAAAGAAGTGCTTTAAAAAGCACCTCTGTTCCTTCATTTCCAAATTATTACAAATATCAATTAACGGAGCGTTTGGATTCTTGGAGTTATCGTGTCATTAGTCTAGGATTTACCCTTTTAACCATAGGTATTCTTTGTGGAGCAGTATGGGCTAATGAGGCGTGGGGATCCTATTGGAATTGGGATCCTAAGGAAACTTGGGCATTTATTACTTGGACCATATTTGCAATTTATTTACATAGTAGAACAAATCCAAATTGGAAGGGTACGAATTCGGCACTTGTAGCTTCGATAGGATTTCTTATAATTTGGATCTGCTATTTTGGTATCAATCTATTAGGAATAGGTTTACATAGTTATGGTTCGTTTACATTAACACCTAAATGATTACATAAAATGAAACCTTCATGAAATGAACGTTTTTACTTTTTTGTTTTATTTGAGAACCCCTTGAACGCCCTCTCAAGGGGTTCTCAAATAAAACAAAAAAGATCTAAATCTAATTAGACTTTTTACTTTTTTCTGCATTAATAGAGCGGACTAGTTAAAAAAACCTATTTAGGATAATAATTGGATAAGAGAGCCTCTACCCTGTCAACGGATAGGGAGAGAACTAAATCTGGATAAATACCAATACCTACTACTGGTAAAAAGATACATATTAAAATAAAGAGTTCCCGTGGTCCAGAATCCACAAAATTTGCGTTTGGAACATTAAATAACTTGTATCCATAGAACATCTGGCGTAACATAGATAATAAATAAATAGGGGTTAATATCATTCCAATTGCCATTACAAAAGTAATTAGCATTTTTGGCATTAACAGAAATTTGGGACTAGTAATTAGTCCAAAAAAGACTACTAATTCTGCGACAAAACCACTCATTCCTGGTAAGGCAAGAGAAGCCATTGAAAAGCTACTAAACATAGTAAAAATTTTCGGCATTGGGATAGATATTCCCCCAAGTTCTTCGAGATAAACAAGACGCATTCTATCAGAAGCCGTTCCTGCCAAGAAAAAAAGTGTAGCACCAATAAATCCATGGGATAATATTTGTAAAATAGCTCCATTGAGTCCAATGTTGGTTATGGAACCAATTCCTATAATTATGAAACCCATGTGAGATACAGAGGAATAGGCTATTCTTTTTTTGAAATTTCGTTGACCAAGAGAAGTTGAAGCTGCATAGATTATCTGGATAGCTCCTATTATTACCAACCAGGGCGAAAATAGATAATGAGCATGAGGTAACAATTCCATGTTGATACGAATCAATCCATATGCTCCCATCTTTAATAAGATTCCCGCTAAAAGCATACATGTACTATAATGAGCTTCCCCATGGGTATCTGGTAACCACGTATGTAGGGGTATAATCGGCAATTTGACAGCATAAGCAATAAGGAAGCCAAAATATAAAAGTATTTCCAAGGTTGCCGGGTATGATTGATTAATTAATCTTTCCAAATCTAATCCTGGTTCATTGGAACCATATAAGCCCATACCCAGAACTCCGATTAAGAAAAAAATGGAACCGCCTGCAGTATACAAAATAAATTTTGTAGCTGAATATAAACGCCTCTTTCCTCCCCACATGGATAAAAGTAAGTAAACAGGAATTAATTCTAACTCCCACATGATAAAAAAAAGTAAAAGGTCTCGCGAAGAAAATAATCCTATTTGACCACTATACATTGCGAGCATCAGGAAATAGAATAATCGCGAATTCCGGGTAACTGGCCAAGCTGCTAAAGTAGCTAAAGTAGTGATAAATCCTGTCAATAAAATGGATCCTACTGAAAGTCCATCGATTCCCAATCTCCAGTGAAAATCGAGGATATCTATCCATTTATAATCCTCCTTTAGTTGGATTAAGGGATCCTCCAGTTGGAAATGATAACAGAATGCATAAGTCATTAGAAGGAATTCTAATAAACAAATGGATATAGTATACCACCTAATGATTTTGTTTCCCCTATGAGGTAAAAAGAAAATTAATAAACCTGCAAATATCGGCAAAACAACAAGTATTGTTAACCAAGGAAAATAACTCATGATAAAGTGATAAAGACAAGATACGTTTTGACCAGAAAAGCCCGTGCTCGATTATTTCGAGCACAGGCTTCTTCGGTAAAGAGGAATCAGACGATTCGAATGAAGTTTTTTGTAACGTATCAATAAGATAGAGCCATGCTACGGGTTGTTTCAGGCCCTAAATAAACGCGGACACTTAAAAAATCTGTCGGGCAAGCGGATTCGCATCTTTTACAACCCACACAATCTTCGGTTCTCGGCGCGGAAGCAATTTGCTTGGCTTTACATCCATCCCAAGGTATCATTTCTAATACATCTGTTGGACAAGCTCGTACACATTGAGTGCATCCTATACATGTATCGTAAATTTTTACGGAATGTGACATTGGATCTATAAATTTTTCTTTTCAACATAAAATTTTTCGATCTGGTAAAAATGAAATTAGTACTATCATGAGTCATATGTATTGTAGACACCAGACGAAGCAATGGTTTATCCAAACTTCAAAAAAAAAATAATATATTTTTTAATCCGTTTGTGAGAAAGCGTGAAAAAAGCCAAGAGACTTGAATTTTTGACTTCAATAATCAGAATTATACGAATTGTACATACGAATTCGAATTAGCCAATAAATTGGCTATCGTCTTTTCAATATAAATTATTGCAATATTAAAATTGCAATATCAATGAATTACAAAAATTCATTTAAGTGAAAAAGAATACTATGCAATAACCTATTAAAAAAAATGTATATTCTCAAATAATACTAAGAAAATAGTATTGATTTCCATTCATCTTAATATTCAATATTATTATATATGCGCCTTTGTTTATAGGATTGTATGTCTAATTATTCAATAAATTAGATTGATTGATACGAGTTGATTTCCTATTACGATGGATGGAAGAAAGAATGGATAGTCCAATAGCGGCCTCGGCAGCCGCAAGGGCTATCACAAAAATTGCAAAAATGTCTCCTTTTAATTGGCGACTATCAAATAGATCAGAAAATGTTACGAGATTTAGATTAATTGAATTCAGTATAAGTTCAAGACATATTAGAGCTCTAACCATGTTTCGGCTTGTGATCAATCCATAGATACCAATCGAAAATAAATAGACACTCAAAAAAAGTACATGCTCAAACATCATTAATTAACTCCTTATAAATCTCGATTCATTTCAATATGAGGACAAGAATGGAACCGATTCAATTAATTACAATAGAACAATTACACAACAAAAGAGAAAAGAAAGAAGGTATTTGTTGGCAGTAGATCGGTTTTACTAAATCAAAACAAAATTGTGATTCTTTAGTTATTTTTTTTAGATTTGCAATTCTTAGAATTTTTACTATTTTAAAGTTTTCTTATTGCCGAGCCATAGTAATTGCACCTATTAAAGAAACTAGAAGAATTATGGAAATGAGTTCAAACGGAAGATAAAAATCAGTTGCTAAATGAATCCCAATTTGTTGAACATTATTTATGAGACCCTGTTCTACTATTTGGTTGGATCTTGTAGTCCAAAGAATTCCATACCATGACGTATCTGGGATAGTAGTCATTAGTGAAAAAACAATAGTTATACAAACTAGTGAAGTGAACCCATCTCCAATAGTCCAATAATTCTTATCTTTAGACCATTCTGAGCCATTTACGAACATTACAGCGAATATGATCAAGACATTTATGGCTCCCACATAAATAAGAAGTTGTGCCACAGCTACAAAGTAGGAATTTAATAAAAAATAGAATAAGGATATACAAACAAGAACTAATCCCAGCGAAAAGGCAGAATAAATGGGGTTGGTAAGTACTACTACTCCTAGACCCCCTAGTAGAAGAACAAAACCCCCAAATAGCATAAGAATCTCATGTATTGGTCCAGGTAAATCCATTATGGATAAAAATAAATTAATAGTATAAAATTTTTCATGAACTGACTAAAACTAAAGGATTCAAGGAAGGCAAAAGGGATTAGGATATTTTTTTTTGTATAAGTTGTATAGTTAGAAATTCTATCACGAAAATCTAGTCTGATTTAAAAAAATCAAAAATTTCCAATAAGCATGTAGTTATTCGTTTTTCTTTATAGTTAGTAAAGGATTATTCTTTTTTTATAACAAAAAGAAAAGAAAAAATACGAATTTAGTAATCAGTAATTGTTCTTGAATTCGAAGATTTATCTTCCTCTATTTTACTTTTAGTAGAATTTCTAATTGTTTGAATTGTGTAATCTTCCATTATGGAGATAGGTAACCGACTTAAAGCAATTTGATTGTAATTCAATTCATGACGATCATAAGTAGAAAGTTCATACTCTTCAGTCATTGATAAACAGCTTGTCGGACAGTACTCAACACAATTGCCACAAAATATACAAACTCCGAAATCAATACTATAATTAAGCAATTGTTTCCTTTTAATATCCTTTTCAAATCTCCAATCCACAAGGGGTAGATCTATCGGACATACGCGAACACATACTTCACAAGCAATACATTTATCAAATTCAAAGTGGATTCGGCCCCGAAAACGCTCCGGTGTAATTGATTTTTCGTAAGGGTAGTGAATCGTTATAGGTAAACGATTTGTGTGGGATAAGGTAGTTATGAAACTTTGACCAATGTACCTTGTAGCACGTATTGTTTGTTGACCATAACTCATGAACCCAGTTACCATAGGGAACATATTCATTCTAAATATCTATGAAAAAGATATGTTTCTTTCTCTTGTTTGAGAGAGCCTTTGTGTTGAAAATATTCTTACTGTTATTGTATTATCTTATTTATAGTGAAACAAGTTGGGAAGAGGTTGTTAATAAGAGATTGCCCAGAGAAATAGGTAAAAGAAATTTCCATCCAAGATTTAATAACTGATCCATTCTCATCCTGGGTAAAGTCCATCTTATTGTGATAGAAATGAAGAGAAATAAATAAGCTTTAGTTAATGTAATAAAGATACCCATTGTCATTTCCAAAATTCCAATGGCGTTATTCATTTGGAAAAAATCAAAAAAGGATATATAGGGAATAGATAAATTCCACCCGCCTAAGTAGAGAACTGTTACAAATAAAGAGGAAACTAATAAATTGAGGTAAGAAACAAGATAAAATAAACCATATTTTATACCGGAATATTCGGTTTGATAACCTGCTACTAATTCTTCCTCTGCTTCTGGTAAATCAAAAGGTAATCTTTCACATTCTGCCAAAGAAGAAATTAGAAAAACTAGAAAACCTATAGGCTGGCGCCAAATATTCCATCCAAAAAAACCATACTTTGACTGTGCTTCAACTATATCAACTGTACTTAAACTGTTCGATAATCATAGTCGATGATAACATCACAGTTCCCACCGCTATTCCAAAACCGTACGTGAAACCTTAGCTTCATACGGCTTCTCTATGATCAGAAAAAAGAGAGGACTGTTTCGTTATTAGCCCCCGGGGCGTAGATAGAATTAGGTAAAATAAAATAGATGGCAAAGTCCTAAATTAGACCAAAGTAATTCTGTCTGCTAGAATAAGAAAAAGCGCTTCTGAATTGATCTCATCCTTTATAATATAATTAATTTATTTCTTTGTTCAGTAATAACTTAATCTTGGAATAAAACACTTGCTATAGGAATTAAATTAATAAATGAAAAGATTTGGGTATTAGTTCATAAGGAATTCTCTATGGATATGGATAGAGTAAGGAAATAATTCAAATTTTTTTGTATTGCACTCCACATCTTTTGTCCTACTCTTCTTTCCCTAGGTAAGGGGGTATTTAAAATGAAAAAGAAAAAAGGGGTAAAGGGTTAATTCGTTCTTTATAGCCATTTCCTTAACAAGTGAATGGGAACATACTCTGGATCGGAATACGAAGAAAGTACTACTTGATAATTTCCACTAATTTCAAGTCCTTATTATGATTCCTTTTATGGGGCAAAATCTCTAATATCTTAGATTCCCCATTCTTAATCCTTTATGTACTTTAGTGTTCCTAACCCTTCACTAACTTTTGATGGATTCTTCTTATGATTATAAGTTATAGTAATAACTAGGAATCTTCTAGTAATGGAATTCCATATCCCGAATCCTTTATTCTTGCCCGCTTCAAGATATGATGACTAATTAAAAAATATCAATCTTGGGATAAAGAGTTTACACTGCTTATGTTTACTTCAACTTTTTTCTTGTACGTAGGAAATGAGATTTTTCTTTTTACTACAAATTTATAAGGTGTTTTGTTTCACTCATATAGCTATCTAGTTTAACTTACCAACCCGAGAATAAGAAAAGGAAGATAAATAGTTAATGGATTTTATAGGAAAAAGACCCTATTTTAACGAATCACACGTAGAGATATTGCTAGCACACAAAAAGTTAGTGGTATTTCATAACTAATGGATTGAGCAGCAGCTCGTAGACCGCCTGAAAAAGAATATTTATTATTTGAGCTATATCCTGCCATAAGAAGACCGATAGGGGCAATACTTGAAATGGCAATCCATAAAAAAACACCAATACTAAGATCGGCTAAAACAAAATGATATCCCAAAGGGATAACTAAAAAACTTAATAAAATTGATATGACTGCTATAGAGGGTCCAATGCTAAATAAAGGAATATCTCCTCGGGATGGCAGGATATCTTCTTTTAAAAGTAGCTTAGTCCCATCTGCTATAGCTTGAAGCAGTCCCAAGGGGCCCGCATATTCAGGACCAATACGTTGTTGTATCGACGCGGATATTTCTCTTTCTAACCACACAATTACGAGTACCTCTATTGTGATTCCCAAAAGGAGGGTCAAAATGGGTAGAATCGATATGAGTCCATAGACTTCTTTTAATAATTCTGATTTCGAAAAAGAATTTATAGTTTCTACCTCTACCCTATCTATTATCATTTCAACGATCAACTTCTCCCATAATGATATCTATACTACCTAATATCGTCATGATATCAGCCAATTTCATTTTTTTAACTAGTTGAGGAAGAATTTGCAAATTAATAAAACCAGGTGGACGAATTTTCCATCTCCAGGGGAAAAGGCTATCATCTCCTACTAGATAAATTCCTAATTCACCTTTTGGGGCTTCCACTCTTACATAAAGTTCTTGCTTTGACAATTCAAAATTGGGCGAAGGTTTTTTACCAAGAAATCTATATTCAAAATCATTCCATTCGGAATTCTTTGCTTTCTTAAAGCGTCGGACTTCTAAATTCTCATAAGGTCCTCCAGGAATTTTTTCTACCGCTTGTTGAATTATTTTAATAGATTCCCTCATTTCACTGACTCGTACTAAATAACGAGCTAATGAATCCCCTTCTTTTTGCCATTGGACTTTCCAATCAAATTGGTTGTAAGACTCATAAGGATCCACTTTACGAAGATCCCATTGTATTCCAGAAGCTCGTAACATAGGTCCCGATAAGCCCCAATTTACTGCTTCTTCCCCGCTAATAAAACCTACCCCCTCAACTCGCTCTAAAAAAATGGGATTCTGTGTAATAAGTTGTTGATATTCAACAACTCCGCGTAAAAAATAATCACAGAAATCTAAACATTTATCGATCCATCCATAAGGTAGATCCGCGGCTACTCCTCCGATGCGAAAGTAATTGTGCATCATTCGCATACCTGTAGCAGCTTCAAATAGATCATATATTAATTCTCTCTCTCTAAAAATATAGAAAAAAGGGGTCTGTGCGCCGAGATCCGCCATAAAAGGCCCAAGCCATAACAAGTGAGAAGCTATACGGCTCAGCTCTAACATAATTACCCTAATATAGCTGGCTCTTTGGGGTATTTGAATATTCTCCAAGAATTCTGGTGCATTTACCGTTATTGCTTCTGTAAACATAGTAGCTAAATAATCCCACCGTGTTACATAAGGTAAGTATTGTATAATAGTTCGGTTTTCCGCGATTTTTTCCATTCCTCTGTGTAAATAGCCTAATATGGGTTCACAATCAATAACATCTTCACCATCGAGAGTAACGATCAGTCGAAGAACACCATGCATTGATGGGTGTTGAGGGCCCATATTGACTATCATGAGATCTTTTCTTGTAAGCGGTAGACTCATATCCTTTCTTCCTTAATTCATTATTCCATCAAAATGGATTATTCCATGAATTCCTCAAAACGAGGCTCATCAAAATGCAAAATCTAAGACTACTATAAGACTACTAATAAAATAAGAAAAAAATTCGAACGATTAAATTACTGCTCCCGAATATTTAACTGACTGATTAATTTCTTATAACGTACTCTATTTTTCTTTGCCAAATAAGCTAGCAAACGTCGACGTTTTCCCAAAAGTATTCGTAGACCTCTTTCGGATGAAAAATCTTTTTTGTGTAATTCCAAATGTGAAGCAAGTCTCCGTATCTTATTGGTGAAACTAAATACTTGAAATTCAACAGAACCCCTGTTTTCTTCTTTTTCTTCTTTAACCATAAATCCCAAAATTTTTCTACCTCCTTTCTTTTTCATATATTTTTCTGATCAGGAAAAATCAAAAATTATGTCAGTTATTTTGAAGTTATTCTAATCTCGTACACACAAAAATTTGCAATTATTCATCTACTACTGGAATTTGGATTGATTTTATCAATGCAAATTGGATTTGGATAGAAGAGTAAATTCTTTCTAATATTTTAGATAGAAGAAATGTTTCCTCTATCTAAAATATTAGAAAGAATTTTGCTGATTTTTTTATTGCTATATCCAATTTATTGATACACCATTTAATTTATATCATTTAGCAAAATGAAACACAGCATATGCATCCATCTTTCGGCTCGAGAATTTCACGGGATAGAGATATGGTATAAGAAATAGGCTATTAAGTAACTCTAAATGAATTGTGGATACATCTGTATCCTTAACATACTGAAACGATTGCCATTATTCGTATCAAACCAATAGCGATTCATACAAGCGAAATCTTCTAATCAATGGTGGGCCAATAATGAATTTTTTTGCATATGTATTAAGAC